GCCATCGTAGCTTAAGTCTTAAAGCATAACACTGAAGATGTTATTATGAACCCTAGAAAATTCCGAAGGCACAAAGGCTTGGTCCTAGCTTTACTATTATTTACTACCAAACTTACACATGCAAGCATCCGCACCCCCGTGAGAATGCCCTTAACCCTCTTATGAGATCAAGGAGCTGGTATCAGGCGCATATAATTGCCCACAACACCTTGCTTAGCCACACCCCCAAGGGAATTCAGCAGTGATAAACATTAAGCCATAAGTGTAAACTTGACTTAGTTAAGGTTTTTAGAGCCGGTAAAACTCGTGCCAGCCACCGCGGTTATACGAGAGGCTCAAGATAATAGAAATCGGCGTAAAGAGTGGTTAAGTATTAAATAACTAAAGTTAAACATCTTCCAGGCTGTTATACGCACCCGAAGATATGAAGCTCATTTACGAAAGTGACTTTATATAACTGAACCCACGAAAGCTATGAAACAAACTGGGATTAGATACCCCACTATGCATAGTCTTAAACAAAAGTATTTTAATTACATCATACTCGCCAGGGTACTACGAGCTTTAGCTTAAAACCCAAAGGACTTGGCGGTGCTTTACACCCACCTAGAGGAGCCTGTTCTATAACTGATAACCCCCGTTAAACCTCACCCTATTTTGCTTAATCAATTTATATACCGCCGTCGTCAGCTTACCTTGTGAAAGAACAACAGTGAGCAGAACTAGTAACAACCCAAAACGTCAGGTCGAGGTGTAGTTTATAATAGGGGAAGAAATGGGCTACACTCATTTACTAATGAATACGGATGGTATATTGAAACATAAACCTAAAGGAGGATTTAGCAGTAAGAAGAAAATAGAGTGTTCATCTGAAATTGGCTCTAAAGCGCGCACACACCGCCCGTCACTCTCCCCAATAATATAACTTCAATTAATTAAAACCTTCATAAAATACAAGGGGAGGCAAGTCGTAACATGGTAAGTGTACCGGAAGGTGTGCTTGGAATACCAGAGCATAGCTGAAGTAGTTAAAGCATCTCACTTACACCGAGAAGTTGTTCTTGCAAATAGAACTGCTCTGATACCAATATGCTAGCTCACACACTAAATTTAAATAAAAAATAAAAATAACCCCTAACACCCTAAAAAATAATAATAAAACATTTTATAACCTAAGTAAGGGAGACTGAAAAGGAATTATGAAGCTACAAGACTAGTACCGTAAGGGAAAGCTGAAAAAGAAGTTAAACAAGTAATTTAAGTAAATAATAGCAAAGATTAAATCTTGTACCTTTTGCATCATGGTTTAACAAGATACCTCAAGCAAAGAGACCTTTAGTTTGCTACCCCGAAACTAAGCGAGCTACTCCGAGACAGTCAATACAAATGGACAAATCCGTACCTGTGGCAAAAGGTTGGAATGAGCTCCGAGTAGAGGTGACAAGCCAAACGAGCTTGGTTATAGCTGGTTGCCTGAGAGATGAATATAAGTTCAGCCCATATTATGCCCTAACTCATATAAAATTAAAATAAATAGATTTAGTTAACAATATATATGGAGTTAGTCAAAAGGGGTACAGCTCTTTTGACATAGGACACAACCTTAAATGGAGGTTAAAGATCAAAAATAATAAAGTACATGAATGCCTCTGTGGGCCTGAAAGCAGCCATCAGAACAGAAAGCGTTAAAGCTCAAGCACTAATTAAGCTTTTAATCCAGATAAATATTCTAAAACCCCTAAATTCATCAGGCCTTTTCATAATACATGAAAGTGATAATGTTAATATGAGTAATAAGAGAAGTTAAAGATTCTCTCCTTTAGCAAAAGTGTGCCTCGGATCGAACTAACACCGAGATTTAATGATCCCAATACCAGAGGGAAATGTTGTAAAAAGAAATAACAAGGAAAAACAACAATTAAAATCATCAACCCCACACTGGATTGCTAACCAGGATAAACTAAAAGGGTGAGAAGGAACTCGGCAAACATAATACTAGCCTCGCCTGTTTACCAAAAACACCGCCTCTTGCAGAACATAATGAATAAGAGGTCCCGCCTGCCCTGTGACCATAAGTTTAACGGCCGCGGTATTTTGACCGTGCAAAGGTAGCGCAATCACTTGTCTTTTAAATAGAGACCTGTATGAATGGCATAACGAGGGCTAAGCTGTCTCCTCACCCCAGTTAATGAAATTGATCTTTCCGTGCAGAAGCGGGAATTAACACATAAGACGAGAAGACCCTGTGGAGCTTTAGATGTATAAATGAATTTATTAAACTATTAACACCAAATAAAAGGTAGTTAAAACAATAACCTCATTTTAAATCTTTAGTTGGGGCGACCGCGGAGTAAAACAGAACCTCCGTGAGGACTGAGGTGAAAACCTTATACCTAAGAATGTCATTTCTAAGTGCCAAAATATTTGACCCATAGATCCGGCAATAGCCGATTAACGAACCTAGTTACCCCAGGGATAACAGCGCAATCCTCTTTGAGAGTCCCTATCGACAAGAGGGTTTACGACCTCGATGTTGGATCAGGACATCCTAATGGTGTAGCCGCTATTAAGGGTTCGTTTGTTCAACGATTAAAGTCCTACGTGATCTGAGTTCAGACCGGAGTAATCCAGGTCAGTTTCTATCTATGTATGTGGCCTTCTTTAGTACGAAAGGACCAAGAAGGATGGGCCTATGTTTTAAAGCAAGCCCACTTTTTAACCCTTGAAAAAATATTAAAGGTTAAAACAACACAAAAAAAACTTGAATATAACTACATGTTAAGGTGGCAGAATCCGGTTATTGCAAAAGACCTAAGCCCTTTGAACAGAGGTTCAAATCCTCTCCTCAACTATGACTACCATAATTGTAACACAAATTATTAACCCGTTAATATACATCATCCCTGTACTACTAGCAGTCGCCTTCTTAACTTTACTAGAACGAAAAGTGCTAGGTTACATACAACACCGAAAAGGGCCTAATATTGTAGGACCTTTCGGCCTACTTCAACCAATCGCGGACGGAGTAAAACTCTTTATTAAAGAACCAGTTAAGCCCTCCACATCCTCCCCAATTTTGTTCCTAGCCACCCCTATACTAGCACTAACACTAGCCCTTATACTGTGAGCCCCGTTACCTATGCCTCACCCCGTTATTAATATTAACTTAGGTATATTACTCATCCTAGCACTATCAAGCCTTGCAGTTTACTCAATCCTAGGATCAGGCTGAGCATCAAACTCAAAATATGCACTAATCGGAGCATTACGAGCCGTAGCCCAAACCATTTCGTACGAAGTAAGCTTAGGACTAATCTTGTTAGCACTAATTATCTTCACTGGCAACTTCACGCTACAATCATTTGGTATTACACAAGAAAGCCTATGACTTATTATCCCTACATGACCCTTAGCAGCAATATGGTATATCTCTACACTAGCTGAAACAAATCGAGCACCATTTGATCTCACAGAAGGAGAGTCAGAACTTGTTTCGGGCTTCAATGTTGAATACGCAGGGGGACCCTTTGCGTTATTTTTTCTTGCAGAATATGCTAACATTCTACTAATAAATACCCTATCAACTATCTTATTCTTAGGAGCACATCACATCCCCTCATTATCAGAACTTACAACAACAAATCTTATAATAAAAGCAACTCTACTATCAGTAGTATTCTTATGAGTCCGAGCCTCATACCCGCGATTCCGATATGACCAATTAATACATCTTATCTGAAAAAACTTCCTACCACTAACCCTAGCTCTAATTATTTGACACTTATCAACACCTCTTGCACTAGCGGGACTCCCCCCACATATATAAAGGAATTATGCCTGAGTACTAAAGGACCACTTTGATAGAGTGCTTTACGGGGGTTAGAATCCCCCTAATTCCTTAGAAAGAGAGGATTTGAACCCCACTTAAGAGATCAAAACTCTTAGTGCTTCCTACTACACCACTTCCTAAAGTAAAGTCAGCTAAATTAAGCTTTTGGGCCCATACCCCAAAAATGTAGGTTAAAACCCTCCCTTTACTAATGAATCCTTATATTATATCAATCTTTCTTCTAGGCCTAGGCCTAGGCACTACAATCACATTCATAAGCTCACATTGACTACTGGCATGAATAGGCCTAGAAATCAATACACTCGCGATTATCCCACTAATAGCGCAGCACCATCACCCCCGATCTGTAGAAGCCTCTACAAAATACTTTCTCACTCAAGCTACGGCTGCAGCAATAATCCTATTTGCTAGCTCTACTAATGCATGAATTACAGGACAATGGGGTATTATTGAACTATCTCACCCCGTACCCCTAACTATTATAATATTAGGCCTAGCCTTAAAGATCGGTATAGCACCTCTTCACACTTGACTACCTGAGGTACTTCAAGGCCTCGACCTTACCACAGGGTTAATTATATCCACATGACAAAAACTGGCCCCGTTATCCTTACTAATACAAATAAGCCTTGATAACTCTGTATTAATCACAATAGCAATTATATCCACAATAGTGGGGGGTTGGGGGGGCTTAAACCAAACACAATTACGAAAAATCTTAGCCTACTCATCAATTGCCCACATTGGATGAATAATTCTCGTTTTACAATTCTCACCTTCACTAACACTCTTAACCCTTACAATTTATATCTTTATAACAATCTCTATCTTCAGCCTATTTAAAATAAACAAAACAACTTCAATCAACGCACTAGCTACATCATGATCAAAATCCCCCACAATCACCGCACTGACTCCCTTAACCCTTTTATCACTAGGAGGCTTACCACCACTTACAGGATTTGGCCCAAAATGAATAATCCTATCCGAGCTGACGAAACAAGAACTAAATACAATTGCAACAATTACAGCGCTATCTGCTTTACTAAGCCTTTACTTCTACCTACGACTCTCCTATGCTATAACATTAACCCTCTCACCTAACACCACTCCTACAACCAACCAGTGACGATATAATACCAAACAACCTACTTTCCACCTGTCTATCTCAACAATCTTGTCATTGATGCTACTCCCTCTCCTACCTAGTATGGTAGCTATAATCAACTAAGAGTTTAGGTTAATAAAAGACCAAAGGCCTTCAAAGCCTTAAGTAGAAGTGAAAATCCTCTAACCCTTGATAAGACTTGCGGGAAATTAACCCACATCTTCTGTATGCAAAACAGACACTTTAATTAAGCTAAAGCCTTACTAGATGGGAAGGCCTCGATCCTACAATTTCCTAGTTAACAGCTAGACACTCCAACCAGCGAGCATCCATCTACTTTCCCCCCGCCTTAGGGGCGGGAAGGCGGGGGGAAAGCCCCGGCAAAAATTAATTGGCCACTTAAGATTTGCAATCTTATATGTATAACACCTCAAGGCTTGGTATGAAGAGGGCTCAAACCTCTGTATGTGGGGTTACAATCCACCGCTTACTCAGCCATCCTACCTGTGGCAATCACACGATGATTTTTCTCAACTAATCACAAAGACATCGGCACCCTGTACTTAGTATTTGGTGCTTGGGCCGGAATAGTAGGTACTGCACTCAGCCTTTTAATCCGAGCAGAATTAAGTCAACCAGGAGCTTTATTAGGGGACGATCAGATCTATAATGTTATCGTAACTGCTCATGCTTTTGTAATAATTTTTTTCATAGTCATACCTATTATAATCGGGGGTTTTGGTAACTGATTAATCCCTTTAATAATTGGGGCGCCCGATATAGCCTTCCCTCGAATAAATAACATAAGTTTTTGATTGCTCCCCCCCTCTTTCCTCCTCCTCCTCGCTTCATCAGGAGTAGAAGCTGGAGCAGGTACAGGTTGAACCGTTTACCCCCCACTAGCAGGCAATTTGGCACACGCCGGAGCCTCTGTAGACTTAACAATCTTTTCTCTTCACCTAGCGGGGGTCTCATCAATTCTAGGGGCTATTAACTTTATTACCACTATTATTAATATAAAACCCCCGTCAATTTCACAATATCAAACACCATTGTTTGTATGAGCAGTTTTAGTAACCGCGGTTCTACTCCTGTTATCCTTACCTGTTCTGGCAGCCGGTATTACCATACTTCTTACAGATCGAAATTTAAATACAACATTTTTCGATCCTTCCGGAGGGGGGGACCCTATCCTATATCAACACTTATTCTGATTCTTTGGACACCCTGAAGTATATATCCTTATCCTTCCAGGTTTTGGCATAATCTCCCATATTGTAGCTTACTACTCTGGCAAAAAAGAACCTTTTGGCTATATAGGGATAGTATGAGCAATAATAGCAATCGGACTTTTAGGGTTTATTGTTTGAGCCCATCATATATTTACAGTAGGAATAGATGTAGATACCCGAGCATACTTTACCTCGGCTACCATAATTATCGCCATCCCTACAGGTGTAAAAGTATTCAGCTGACTGGCCACACTTCACGGGGGCTCTATTAAATGGGAAACCCCCTTACTCTGAGCTCTGGGCTTTATTTTCTTATTCACTGTCGGGGGGTTAACAGGTATCGTATTAGCAAACTCCTCTTTAGATATTGTTTTACACGACACTTATTACGTAGTCGCCCACTTCCACTACGTTCTTTCAATAGGTGCTGTGTTTGCGATCATAGCAGGATTTGTACACTGATTCCCCTTATTCACAGGTTATACACTACACAGCTCTTGAACCAAAATTCACTTCGGTGTAATATTTGCGGGTGTAAATCTAACATTCTTCCCCCAACACTTCTTAGGGCTAGCTGGCATACCCCGACGGTACTCTGATTACCCAGATGCATACTCATTATGAAATACTGTCTCTTCTATTGGATCACTCGTATCTTTAATCGCCGTAATTATATTCTTATTCATCATTTGAGAAGCATTTGCTGCTAAACGAGAAGTATTAATAGTTGAGTTAGCCTCAACAAACATTGAATGACTACACGGATGTCCCCCACCATACCACACATTTGAGGAACCTGCCTTTGTTCAAGTACAAACAAATAATTAGACGAGAAAGGAGGGAATTGAACCCCCATAAAATGGTTTCAAGCCATCCACAAAGCCGTTCTGTCACTTTCTTCATACAACTAACCAAAGATATTAGTAAAATATTATACTGCTTTGTCAAGGCAGAGTTGTTGGTTAAACCCCTACATATCTTAAATAATGGCTTATCCCTCACAACTAGGTTTTCAAGACGCAGCATCACCTGTAATAGAAGAATTACTTCATTTTCACGATCATGCATTAATAATCGTATTCCTGATTAGCACTCTAGTGCTCTATATTATTGTAGCAATGGTCACTACAAAACTAACAAACAAGTTCTTATTGGACTCACAAGAAATTGAAATTATTTGAACTGTCCTCCCTGCAATTATTCTAATCCTAATTGCCCTCCCGTCTCTACGAATCCTCTACCTCATAGATGAAGTTAATGACCCCCACCTTACAATCAAAGCAGTTGGCCATCAATGATACTGAAGCTATGAATACACTGATTACGAAGATTTAGCATTTGATTCATATATAATCCCAACCCAAGACCTCACACCAGGCCAATTCCGGCTATTAGAAGCAGATCATCGTATAGTAATCCCAGTTGAGTCACCAATTCGAGTACTAGTATCTGCAGAAGATGTACTTCATTCATGAGCAGTGCCCTCTTTAGGGGTTAAAATAGATGCGGTACCAGGGCGACTTAATCAAACAGCTTTTATCACATCACGACCAGGAGTGTTTTACGGACAATGTTCAGAAATCTGTGGTGCTAACCACAGCTTTATACCTATCGTAGTAGAAGCAGTACCATTACAACAATTTGAAAACTGATCATCTCTTATACTTGAAGATGCCTCGCTAAGAAGCTAAATAGGACCTCAGCGTTAGCCTTTTAAGCTAAAAATTGGTGACTCCCGACCACCCTTAACGACATGCCTCAATTAAACCCCGCACCTTGATTAATAATTCTACTATTTACATGATTAGTCTTTACTACTATCATCCCCCCAAAAGTAATAGCACATAAGTACCCGAATGAACCGAATGTTTTAAGCACTAAAACATTAGAAACAACCCCTTGAAACTGACAATGACATTAAGCTTTTTTGACCAATTTATAAGTCCCATATTTTTAGGTATTCCATTAATGGCTTTAGCTATTTTAATCCCCTGAATTATATTCCCAACCCCCTCTTCTCGTTGAATAAACAACCGCGTGCTTACCCTACAAAACTGATTCATTAATCTGTTTACAAAACAACTTCTCCTCCCCCTAAGCACTGCAGGTCACAAATGAGCATTAATTCTCGCCTCATTAATAATCTTTTTAATTTCCCTAAATATATTAGGGTTACTCCCCTACACCTTTACCCCCACAACTCAATTATCCTTAAATATAGGACTAGCCGTACCCCTATGACTAGCAACTGTTATTATCGGAATACGAAACCAACCCACACACTCCCTAGGCCACTTATTACCAGAAGGCACACCTGTATTATTAATCCCCGTACTTATTATTATTGAAACAATTAGCCTGTTTATTCGACCCATCGCTCTAGGCGTTCGACTAACAGCAAATTTAACTGCAGGACATCTACTAATTCAACTTATCGCAACGGCAGCATTTGTCCTCATACCCCTAATACCTACAGTGGCACTATTAACGACAATTTTATTATTCCTACTTACATTATTAGAAGTAGCCGTTGCTATGATCCAAGCCTATGTATTTGTTCTACTACTAAGTCTTTACCTACAAGAAAACGTCTAATGGCCCATCAAGCACATGCATACCACATAGTAGACCCAAGCCCCTGACCCCTTACAGGTGCAATCGCAGCCCTTTTAATAACTTCAGGGTTAGCTATTTGATTCCACTTTAACTCAACTATCTTAATAACAATTGGGTTAATCTTACTGCTTTTAACAATAATCCAATGATGACGTGATATTATCCGAGAGGGGACATTTCAAGGACACCATACCCCACCTGTTCAAAAAGGGTTACGATATGGTATAATCTTATTTATTACCTCAGAAGTCTTCTTTTTTCTAGGATTCTTCTGAGCTTTCTACCACTCTAGCCTAGCCCCAACCCCAGAGTTAGGCGGTTGTTGACCTCCCTCTGGAGTCATTACCCTAGATCCTTTTGAAGTACCTCTTCTTAACACAGCAGTCCTACTTGCCTCTGGTGTCACAGTAACTTGAGCCCACCATAGTATTATAGAAGGCGAGCGAAAACAAGCTATCCACTCACTCACCTTGACCATTATCCTAGGCTTCTACTTTACATTTCTTCAAGCAATAGAATATTATGAAGCCCCTTTTACAATTGCTGATGGCGTCTACGGATCAACATTCTTTGTAGCAACAGGATTCCACGGACTACACGTTATCATTGGATCAACATTCCTAGCAGTTTGCTTAATTCGACAAATTCAATATCACTTCACATCACAACACCACTTTGGGTTTGAAGCTGCCGCATGATATTGACATTTTGTTGATGTTGTATGATTATTCCTTTATGTCTCAATTTATTGATGAGGATCTTATCTTTTTAGTACTAAAAAGTATAAGTGACTTCCAATCACCCGGTCTTGGTTAAAATCCAAGAAAAGATAATGAACTTGTTAATCACAACCCTTTTAATTACAACCACCCTTTCTATCTTATTGGCCTTAGTCTCATTCTGGCTTCCTCAAATAAACCCTGATGTAGAAAAATTATCACCATACGAGTGCGGTTTCGACCCACTAGGATCAGCCCGACTTCCATTCTCACTTCGATTCTTTCTAGTAGCAATTTTATTCCTTCTATTTGACCTAGAAATTGCACTACTCCTCCCACTTCCATGAGGCATACAACTAATATCCCCCTCCCACACATTTATATGAGCATCTTCAGTAGTTGTTCTATTAACACTTGGGTTAATTTACGAGTGAATCCAAGGTGGCTTAGAATGAGCTGAATAAACGATTAGTATAATTAAAACACTTGATTTCGGCTCAAAAGCACGTGGTTAAAGTCCACGATCGTTTTATGACACCTGTACACTTTGCCTTCTCAACAACATTCATCCTGGGACTCATAGGACTGACTTTTCACCGAAACCACCTACTCTCCGCCCTCCTGTGCTTAGAAGGGATAATACTATCGCTATATGTCGCCTTATCTTTATGAACACTGCAATTGAACTCAATCAACTTTTCCCCCACCCCCATACTAATACTTGCTTTTTCAGCATGTGAAGCAAGTGTTGGATTAGCCCTATTAGTAGCAACATCTCGCACACACGGGACAGACCGTCTCCAAGCCCTAAATATTTTACAATGTTAAAAATCCTTATTCCAACAATCATACTTATCCCAACGACATGACTCACCCCTAAAAAATGACTATGGCCCTCCACACTAACACATAGTCTTATTATTGCTTTATTTACTTTAAGTTGACTTATTTGGCCTTCTGAAACCGCCTGATCAAATTTTAATGGATTTATAGCCACTGACCCACTATCAACCCCCTTATTAATACTCACATGTTGACTCCTTCCATTAATAATCCTTGCTAGCCAAAATCACACAACTAATGATCCTATTAATCGACAACGAATATATATTTCCCTACTTACATCCTTACAAGTATTCCTTATTCTAGCATTTAGTGCTACAGAATTGATTATATTTTATGTAATATTTGAAGCTACACTAATCCCAACCTTATTAATTATCACCCGGTGAGGCAATCAAACAGAGCGATTAAATGCAGGAACTTATTTCCTATTCTACACCCTAGCAGGGTCCCTACCCCTACTTGTAGCACTATTAATGCTTCAAAACAAAACAGGCTCTTTATCAATACTAACTCTACAATTCTCCCCCCCATTAAATCTTACTTACCTGGGTGATAAAATATGGTGAACAGGTTGTTTATTAGCCTTTCTTGTAAAAATACCCCTTTACGGAGTTCACTTATGACTACCTAAAGCTCACGTTGAAGCACCAATTGCAGGATCCATAATCCTTGCTGCTGTACTACTAAAATTAGGAGGCTATGGCATAATACGCCTGATAAACATCTTAGAGCCTTTATCCAAACAACTAAGCTACCCCTTTATAATTTTAGCTTTATGAGGGGTTATCATAACTGGCCTAATCTGCTTACGACAAAATGATTTAAAATCCCTCATCGCCTACTCTTCAGTCAGCCACATAGGACTTGTTACAACAGGCATCCTTATTCAAACCCCCTGAGGTTTCACCGGAGCATTAGTATTAATGATTGCACATGGACTCACCTCATCCGCATTATTCTGCTTAGCAAATACAAATTACGAACGAACTCATAGCCGAACCATAGTATTAGCGCGAGGCCTTCAAATAGCCCTACCCCTAATAGCTACATGATGATTTACTGCTAGTCTAGCAAACATAGCTCTACCACCCCTACCTAATCTAATAGGAGAATTAATAATCATTTCATCCCTATTCAACTGATCACCCTGGACTTTAATTCTCACAGGCCTTGGTACACTAATTACTGCAGCATATTCTCTATATTTATTTCTTACAACCCAACGAGGCCCTCTAACAAATCACTTACTTCTCATAGAACCCTCTCATTCCCGAGAACATTTAATTATAACACTTCACCTCGCTCCACTAATCCTCCTAATCTTAAAGCCTGAGCTACTATGAGGTTGAATTTTCTGTAGGTATAGTTCAAAAAGAACATTAGATTGTGATTCTAAAAATAAAGGTTAAAGTCCTTTTATCCACCGAGAGAGGTCCGAAGACAACATAAACTGCTAATTTTTGCCTCTTTGGTTTAACCCCAAAGCTCACTCGAAACTTCTGAAGGATATTAGTTAATCCATTGGTCTTAGGAACCAAAAACCCTTGGTGCAAATCCAAGCAGTAGTTATGCACTCCACCTCTTTAATAATATCCTCAAGTCTCCTGATTATCTTCACTTTTCTAACCATACCCCTGATTTCAACAATAACAACAAAACCACAACCCTCAAGCTGATCCATCACCTGAGTTAAAAATTCAGTCAAAATATCATTCATAATCAGTCTACTGCCATTAATCCTATTTATTAATGAAGGGTTAGAAACTATTATTACTACCTGATCTTGAATGAATACATCAACTTTTGATGTTAGTATTAGCTTCAAGTTCGATATATACTCGGTAATTTTCACCCCTGTAGCCCTATACGTTACATGATCTATTCTAGAATTTGCATCCTGATATATACACTCCGACCCTGTTATAAACCGATTCTTTAAATATCTTTTAATATTCTTAATCGCTATGCTAATCCTAGTAACTTCAAACAATATATTTCAACTATTTATTGGATGAGAAGGGGTTGGTATCATATCATTCCTCTTAATCGGGTGATGGTATGGACGAGCTGACGCTAACGTAGCCGCCATCCAAGCAGTTGTATACAACCGAATCGGAGACATCGGGTTAATCTTATTTATAGCTTGAATTGCTATAAACCTAAATTCTTGAGAAATAGGCCAAATGTTTACACTAGCCGAAGATAAAAATCTTACTCTGCCGCTACTAGGCCTAGTCCTAGCTGCAACAGGAAAATCAGCCCAATTTGGACTACACCCATGGCTGCCTTCAGCTATAGAAGGTCCCACTCCGGTGTCCGCCCTACTTCACTCAAGCACAATAGTGGTCGCCGGAATTTTTTTACTAATTCGAATAAGCCCACTAATAGAAAATAACCCAGTTATTCTAACAACATGCCTTTGTCTTGGAGCATTAACCACCTTATTCACAGCTATCTGCGCCCTAACACAAAATGATATTAAAAAAATTGTAGCATTTTCCACATCTAGCCAACTTGGTTTAATAATAGTCACAATTGGTCTTAATCAACCTCAACTAGCATTCCTCCATATCTGCACACATGCTTTCTTTAAAGCAATACTATTCTTATGCTCTGGATCACTAATTCATAGCCTAAACGATGAACAAGACATCCGAAAAATAGGTGGGATACACCTACTTACCCCTTTCACCTCATCCTCGCTAACCCTTGGTAGCTTGGCTCTAACAGGAACTCCTTTCCTAGCCGGATTTTTCTCAAAAGATGCCATTATTGAATCAATAAACACCTCATATTTAAACGCCTGAGCCCTCTTATTAACCCTGATTGCCACTTCATTTACGGCAGTTTACAGCCTACGAATTGTATACTATGTTATCATAGGTCACCCACGATTTAACTCTTTATCCCCAATTAACGAAAACAACAAATCAGTAATCAACCCTATTAAACGATTAGCTTGAGGAAGCATTATCGCAGGCCTAATCATCACATCGAACATAACTCCTATGAAAAACCCGATTATAACTATACCCCTATATGCTAAAATAGCCGCCCTTATTGTAACAGTGATTGGGCTAATCACAGCCCTAGAAATAGCCCGTAATACATCAAAGCAATTAAACATTACCCCAAAACAAATCCCCCACTCATTTTCTAATATACTAGGATTCTATCCATCTATTATTCACCGCTTACCCATAAAACTATCTCTTCAACTAGGACAAAACATTGCCTCTCAAACTATTGACATAACATGGTTAGAAAAAATTGGCCCCAAAGCCACATCAACTTTAAACTTACCCCTTATTAAAACTACAAGTAATGCCCAAAAAGGCATAATTAAAACCTATTTAATACTATTTATCCTAACCTTTACCCTTACCATAGCATTACTTATTTAAACCACCCGAAGTGTACCACGAGCAAGACCACGTGTTAACTCCAACACAACAAATAAAGTTAACAAAAGGACCCAAGCACTAATAACCAATACTCAACCTCCCGAAGAATACATTAAAGCCACCCCAGATATATCTCCCCGAAACAATGATAAGCCAGACAATTCATCTACAGGAACCCATGAGCTCTCATACCATCCCCCATAAAAATAAAATAGAGCTAAAATCACCCCTATAAAATAAAGAGTCCCATAAATTGCAACTGATCAACTACCTCAACTCTCAGGATATGGCTCAGCAGCCAAAGCAGCAGAATATGCAAAAACAACCAATATTCCCCCTAAGTAAATTAAAAATAAAACTAAAGATAAAAAAGGTCCCCCAAAACTCGCTATAACTCCACAACCTATCCCAGCCACAACTACTAACCCCAAAGCAGCAAAATACGGCGAGGGATTAGAAGCTACTGCAATTAAACCAAAAATTAACCCTATTAATAACGAAAATATCAAATAAGTCATAATTTTTACCAGGATTTTAACCAGGACCAATGGCTTGAAAAACCACCGTTGTAATTCAACTATAAAAACCCTAATGGCCAACCTCCGAAAAACCCACCCGATTCTTAAAATCGCCAATAACGCCCTTGTAGACCTGCCCGCACCATCTAACATCTCTGTGTGATGAAACTTTGGGTCCTTATTAGGATTGTGTTTAATAGCTCAAATCCTCACAGGACTATTTTTAGCAATACACTACACCTCAGATATTGCAACCGCTTTCTCTTCAGTAACACATATTTGCCGGGATGTAAACTACGGTTGACTAATCCGCAATATACATGCTAATGGAGCATCTTTCTTTTTTATCTGTATTTATCTCCACATTGCACGAGGACTTTACTACGGATCCTATTTATATAAGGAAACCTGAAATGTTGGAGTAGTACTTCTACTTCTTGTAATAGCCACCGCATTCGTAGGTTATGTCCTACCCTGGGGGCAAATATCCTTCTGAGGAGCCACAGTTATTACCAACCTAATATCCGCTGTACCTTATGTTGGTAATGATTTAGTACAATGAGTCTGAGGGGGATTTTCTGTAGATAATGCCACGCTAACCCGATTTTTCGCATTCCACTTCCTACTCCCATTCATTGTCGCAGCCGCATCTATAGTTCACCTACTCTTCCTCCATGAAACAGGGTCGAACAATCCTGCCGGAATTAACTCTGATGCAGACAAAATCTCATTCCACCCCTACTTCTCATACAAAGACTTATTAGGATTCGCCGCTCTACTAATTATACTCACATCAATTGCCCTATTCACACCCAATATTCTTGGAGACCCTGACAACTTCACACCAGCCAACCCCTTAGTAACTCCCCCCCATATTAAACCCGAATGATATTTTTTATTTGCTTATGCTATCCTACGATCAATTCCAAACAAACTAGGAGGTGTATTAGCACTACTATTCTCAATCTTAGTATTAATACTCGTTCCAATCCTCCACACATCCAAACAGCGAGGACTCACTTTCCGACCCTTCGGCCAACTTATATTCTGAACATTAGTCGCAGACATAATAATTCTAACATGAATTGGAGGAATGCCCGTAGAACCCCCGTATATTTTAATTGGCCAACTAGCATCAGTTATTTATTTCCTTATCTTTCTAGCAGCTTTACCTGCATCAGGTTGAATGGAAAACAAAATTCTTAAATGAAATTGCATTTGTAGCTCAGTTCTAGAGCGCCGGTTTTGTAAACCGGAGGCCGGAGGTTAAACCCCTCCCCACTGCTCAGAAAAAGGAGAATCGAACTCCCACCGCCGGCTCCCAAAGCTGGTATTCTAGGTTAAAATATTTTCTGGTACATATATGAAATATTATGTATAATATATATATAATGCATACTATTAATTCCCTAGAACATTATATGTATAAACACCATTAATTTATGTAAACCATAAAATAATGATACATAACTAAGACGGACATAAACCACAAAATTAAGAATGCATTAAATATTTTTATGCTGAGAGATTTAAGACCTAACACTAAACTCATAAGTAATGATACACCAAGACTCCAAATATAGTCAACTTAAATAATTTATGTAGTAAGAGCCTACCAATCAGTCTATTTCTTAATGATAACGGTTCTTGATGGTCAGGAGCCCTAATTGAAGGGTTGTTACCTAAAAGGTGAATTATTCCTGGCATCTCCTCCTTTTTCAGGTCCATTAAGTTTATTAATCCGCACACTTTTATCGACGCTTACATTGACTAATGGTGTCAAACCTTCGACTCGTTACCCCCCAAGCCGAGCGTTCTCTCCACAGGGGCAGCTGGTATCTTTTTTTTTTCTCCTTTCGTGAACATTTCAAAGTGCACACGGCCCTATGATAGAAGGTGGAACATTCGTTCCTTATTAAGTAATATTTAATGTAGTGTTGAAATTACATTACTTAAGAATCGCATATATCTCTTTCTAGAGCATAATAGATAACATACTCCCTATAAGTCTGCCCCCCCTTCTGTTTTAATCAAATAAACCCCCCAACCCCCCTAAGGCCCTAAGGTAACTAACAATCCTCCAAAACTAGTTCAAACAACAAAACCCAGAGATTATCAATCAACTAATAAATGTACAAAACGATGTGCAGTTTCGTATTTATATATTACCACTTTTTAAAAAAATATATTGTATTACATCCATTTGTTATAACTAACCATGATAACATACTAGAAG